TTTTCTTAAATTCAAGCGATCTTTTCGTAGGCGTTTGCCCCCGATTCAATCGGGGGATCGAATTGATTATAGAAACATGAGTTTAATTAGTCGATTTATTAGTGAACAAGGAAAAATATTATCAAGACGAGTGAATAGATTGTCCTTGAAACAACAACGATTAATTACTCTTGCTATAAAACAAGCTCGTATTTTATCTTTGTTACCTTTTCTTAATAATGAGAAACAATTTGAAAGAACCGAGTCGACCGCTAGAACTACTGGTTTTAAAGTCCGAAATAAATAGGCTTACTTTTTCTTCACTTGAATCATAATTACAAGAATCTAGATTTGAGTGAATCTAGATTTGAGTATCGTGTCGTAAGAAAAAAATGAATCGGAAAAAAAGAAATCTTTTTTTATTGAATTGAACGTGTTCATTCATTTTGACTACTTTAGCATATTTTCTCATACTAATGTCTACTCGACCTTCCCGGAGTTCATTCTCCGGGGAACTCCATTTAAATTATTCTGGTGGATTCTTTCCAATCTACTTCCTTTATGATTTCGTTCGAAATCATATAAAGACAATTCCTATTTGATATAGCTATTTGTGCAAGTATTTTACGGTTAAGAAGCAACTGTTTCTTGTACAGATCGCGTATTAATCTACTATAACTATAGGATACTTCCCTTTCGCGAATTACTGCGTTTATCCGAGTGATCCACAAACGACGAAAATCTCTCTTTTTCCTATCCCTATCCCGATGAGCCGAAACTAAAGCTCTTATTTTCTGTTGAGTAATAGTTCTAGTAAGCCTTGAATGAGTCCCTCGAAAGCTTGATGCAAATAAACGAATTTTTGTTCTACGTCTTCGAGCTATATATCCCCGTTTAATTCTGGTCATTGAATAAATGAAACTTTGACGAATAACTAATCGATTGCCTTTCTTTCAGTTATTCTTTTCCCCTTTCCTAGTCTATTAATAACAAAACGGATTTTTCCAATGTATAAAATCAAAATTCCAATGGCGTTGGCTACTCTAACCTTCCCGACCACGATTTTTTCTTTTTTTTTTAGGTATTTCACTGCGAAATAAGAAATTGTATTTTCCTAGGTATCAAAAAGCTAGTAAATAAAAGAAATCAAAAAAGAAATCAAAATAGTGGGTTCCTTCGTTTCTATGGTTACTTCTTAAACGGTGAGGTCTTCTCTATACACCGGAGCTTTTAATTTATACTTTAATTTAATATTTAATCAACTAATTGATGTTATTGGGAACTTGTATAGTTCACACGCTTTGGCTCTACCCATGAATTATCCAGTAATAGGTCTTTCACAATCAGATCTACCTATACAGTAACGGTATTTAATTATGAAAGTTTGCTAGGTAGCTGACCCTCTTAGTCCGTTCTTGCCAGATTGGGGGCCTACCTAATCTTTATGTTTTATGCTTTTTAAATAAGATTTCCTCCGCTTAATGGATAACCATTTGTTACCAATGGAGAATTTCTTATCATCTTAAATTCAGGTGATTGGATTTACACCAACGGAAACCATAAACTTCATACACAATAGAGGGATATGATAGAGTTTTTTTTTTAATAATGAATGGAGTTCCTTTTTCCATCCTATCCCATTCACCGGTACTGATCATTGATACTGTAAAAGTAGTTTTCTTTCTTTTGTGCCAGCTCATGATCTAAACGAGTCGCACATACACCCTAGTACATGTTCCTCGACGCTGAGGGCACCCCCGAAGAGCGGGGGATTTCGTGACATTTCTGATTGGCTGTCTTGTATTTCTAATAAGTTGTTTAATAGTTGGCATGTTGAATCGTATACATAATATGATGGGTTGGTTTAGATTGATCCTAACCGAATGATGATGAATTACTTCTATTTAATAGAATATTCAATTCGAAGATAAAATCTCAAATCACAGATTTGCGGGAAATCCATGTTATTTTCATTGAACCGCTACAAGATCAACAATTCCATAAGCTTGGGCTTCTGTTGCTGACATAAAAACATCTCTTTCCAGATCTTCGGATACAACCCATAAGGGTTTGCCCGTTCTTTGTACATAAACCCTTGTGAGGGTTTCACGCAGTTTCAGCAGTTCTGCCGCTTCCAGGATAAATTCACCTACTTGTGCCCGATAATAACCAGTACCAGGTTGATGCATCATTACCCTGATGATATAACAAAAGAAAAGCTTCCCCTATCTCGCATGATAAAGCAAAGAGAAAAGAAAGATAAAGAATAGAAAAAAAAAAAGATAGAATTGAACAACCGTACAGGCATCTTTTGTGCATACGGCTCTACAAGAAAATTGACCCCCCCCCTCCTTTCTATTGAAGAAAGAGAAAAATAGAATCTATCAGACTCAGATGGGTAAATAATCAAATTGCCATCCTTCCTTTCGGAGGAGTTAAAAAATACTATGATGGCTCCGTTGCTTTATATGTTTATTTTTTCTTTTTTTTGTCTGTGATTCAGCAATCCCAAAGTTTCTTTTTAATCCGATCAAATAAGGAAAAAATCTTTTTTTTTTTTTCGTACTCTTTCATAACATAAATATTGTTAAGAACTCTCCGGCATGAAACCAAAAAAGTTTGTGACGCTGAACTGAACTCCCGATAGATAAGAAAAAATCGGAAATACCCCTTATCTCATACTACTCTCTCGATACAGAATCTAATGTTTTGAAAAAAAAAAAAAAATACAAAAATTTATCATATCGAATTCGAAGTGCCATGCTATTTTTACTTAGTATTCATATGGCGAAGGCATAGTCTTCCTTTTTCTCTCAAATAAAAACCCCATTGGCGCCAAGCGTGAGGGAATGCTATACGTTTGGTAATTTCTCCTCCGACCAGGATAAAAGATCCCATTGAAGCGGCTAATCCTATGCATACTGTATGGACATCTGGTCGCACAAATTGCATAGTATCATAAATGGCCACTCCAGGTAGTACCCAGCCCCCAGGAGAGTTTATAAACAAATACAGCTCTTTGGTCTCATCCTCGATACTGAGATATACCATAAGAGCAATAAGTTGATTCGAAAGCTCGCTAGTAATCCCTTGGCCTAAAAAAAGTAATCTTTCTCGATAAAGTCGGTTGATTAGGGTAAAATTGTATCCCTTAGGAACCGTACATGCGCCTTTTGATGCATACGGTTCAAAAAAATTGTGAATCAATGTATAGATTCCAGTCCTCTTTCTTTTTTTTTCTAGAAAGGTTCTTTTTTACTTCTAACGAAAGGGCTTTTCTTCGATTTTTCAATAAAGACGAGTTTTGACTCCTTTTTTATATTTTCGATTTTCCATTATAAAATTAGAAGTTATAAGAAAGGGTCATTAAACTTATCGAATTAACTTCTCATTGATGTATTCTTTCATCGAGATTTAATCCAAACCGCGATGTTATTTTCTTGTTCCTGAATGGGTCTGTTTCATCTTTTTAGGTTTATGCTCTACTCCGGGTAAAGATCCGCCCGATTTGGATTTGTACATATAGGACAAATGCTCCCATTACCATTTCTTTTTTTATTTCTTTTTTTTTTTTCAATTCATTTTATACAAGTATTTATTAGAGTTGAGATAACTTTGCTTGACAATTAGGATCTTTTTCCAAAGAAAAAATCGGAATAGCAATCATAGATATCTTACCAATCCAATTGGGTTTTTTCTAAACGGAGCCTGGATACTTCATTTTTTTAGTCCAACCAAGCCAACCATAAATTATTCTAATTGATAATAGTAATATGAATCCCCTCAAAAATGGATCTAATTGCACTTCACGCTCCAAATTTTTGATGATTTAATTTATCTTTCTTGGGCGAAACGGGGGATATCTCGATCGGGGGAGAGAACGGGGAAATACCATATGACCCAATATATCTGACAAGTCGCACTATATGTCAACCCAAGATGACTCTTCCTCTCCAGGAGTTCGGAAAGGAACTTTTGGAACACCAATAGGCATTAAATGAAAGAAAGAACTAAATACTATATTTCACTTTGAGGTGGAAACGTAACAATTTTTTTTATTGTCTTTATAATATTCATATTGGTTTTTATCGTATTTATTTTATCCATAGATTCTAAAAATTCATAAAGAAAGACAGAATGAATAAACTCAAATTATTACGAATAGGTCTTTCTAATGATAAATAAGTATGGACTCATTCGCTCATAGAAAATGGGATCAACTCCCCCATTGCGGATTGGTACTTATCGAGTATAGAATAAATCTGCTTCTCTTTGTTCCTACGAACAGAATTGTTCCATTATTACCAACAGAATAGAACACCCTTGTTCGGAAATAATCGACTGAACAAGAGTGGTCCATAGGATAGTCATATTATAGTCTTTTCCAATGCAATAAAGTTACGTAGTGTCCATTTATCTTTGATATAAGGGGTATTTCCATGGGTTTGCCTTGGTATCGTGTTCATACCGTTGTATTGAATGATCCCGGTCGGTTGCTTTCTGTTCATATAATGCATACAGCTCTGGTTGCTGGTTGGGCCGGTTCGATGGCTCTGTATGAATTAGCGGTTTTTGATCCTTCTGATCCTGTTCTTGATCCAATGTGGAGACAGGGTATGTTCGTTATACCCTTCATGACTCGTTTAGGAATAACCAATTCATGGGGCGGTTGGAGTATCACAGGGGGGACTGTAACGAATCCGGGTATTTGGAGTTACGAAGGTGTAGCTGGAGCACATATTGTGTTTTCTGGCTTATGCTTTTTGGCAGCTATCTGGCATTGGGTGTATTGGGATCTAGAAATATTTTGTGATGAACGTACAGGAAAACCCTCTTTGGATTTACCAAAGATCTTTGGAATTCATTTATTTCTATCAGGGGTGGCTTGCTTTGGTTTTGGTGCATTTCATGTAACAGGCTTGTATGGTCCCGGAATATGGGTGTCCGATCCTTATGGACTAACGGGAAAAGTACAACCTGTAAATCCAGCGTGGGGTGTGGAAGGTTTTGATCCGTTTGTT